AACGAGGAGTTAGAACACAAGTATAGGCTAAGTAAATCGATGGATAGTCTTGGTCCTATTAGATATACCAGTGGAAGCGAAGACCCTGTTATAAATGATATGGATAAAAACGTTTCCAGTTGGAGTGATAGTGGAAGTTGTAATTTCAGTAGTGTTGAGCATTTTTTTGATATCATAGACATTTGGAGTTTCATCTCTGACGACACTTTTTTAGTTAGGGATAGTAATGGGGACAGTTATTCTATATATTTTGATATTGAAAATCAGATTTTTCAGATTGACAATGATAGTACTTTTATGAATGAATTAGAAAGTTCTTTTTCTAGTTATCTGAATTCTAGTTATATGAGTAGTGGATCTAAAAGTAGTAATCGCTACTATTATCATTACATGTACGATACTCAATCTAACATGTACGATACTCAATCTAGTTGGAATAATCACATTAATAGTTGCATTGATAGTTATCTGCGTTTTGAAATCAGTATTGATAGTTACATTTCAGGCGGAACCAATAATTACAGTGACAGTTATGTTTATACTTTCATTACAAATGAAAGTATAAGTGATAGTGAAAGTAGGAATTCTAGTATGAGAACTAGTGTTAATAGCACTGATTTCAATATAAGAGGAAGATCTAATGATTTCGATATAAATAAAAAATACAGACATTTATGGGTTCAGTGCGAAAATTGTTATGGATTAAATTATAAAAAATTTTTTAAGTCAAAACTGAATATTTGTGAACAGTGTGGATATCATTTGAAAATGAGTAGTTCAGAGAGAATCGAACTTTTGATTGACCCGGGTACTTGGGATCCTCTGGATGAGAATATGGTCTCGACGGATCCCATTGAATTTCATTCAGAGGAGGAACCTTATAGAGATCGTATTGATTCTTATCAAAGAAAGACAGGTTTAACTGAAGCTGTTCAAACAGGCATAGGTCAACTAAATGGTATTCCCATAGCAATTGGGGTCATGGATTTTCAGTTCATGGGAGGGAGTATGGGATCCGTAGTAGGCGAGAAAATCACCCGTTTGATCGAATATGCTACTAATCAATCTCTACCTGTTATTATTGTATGTGCTTCTGGAGGAGCACGTATGCAAGAAGGAAGTTTGAGCTTGATGCAAATGGCTAAAATATCTTCTGCTTTATATAATTATCAATTAAATAAAAAGTTATTCTATGTATCAATTCTTACATCTCCTACAACCGGTGGAGTTACAGCCAGTTTTGGTATGTTGGGAGATATCATTATTGCTGAACCTAATGCCTACATTGCATTTGCGGGTAAAAGAGTAATTGAACAAACATTGAATAAGACAGTACCCGACGGTTCACAAGCGGCTGAGTATTCATTCCATAAGGGCTTATTCGATCCAATCGTACCACGTAATCTTTTAAAAGGTGTTCTGGGTGAGTTATTTCAGCTCCATGGTTTCCGTCCTTTGACTTAAAATTTTTAAAATTAAAGTACAGCACTAAATTCAGCTATTTGTAGTGAGCAGTAATTCATCATCGTGACAAAAAAAACTGATAAAAATGACGTTTGGTGACATAAATTCTGCTTGTAGTAAGAGTCAGAAGTTTTGGATAATTACTTTTCTTTTTTCCTACGGATCCATTTTGTTTGTATTTTACCTCTATTCCTGATTAGGAATCAGAAACCCTCTATTAACGGGATAAAAGAGTTAATTTTTTCTTCCTAGGAATTTTTTTTTGGAAAAAAGAAGAATTTTAGAATTGTATTTGTCCCTCTTATGTCTTAATTACGTTTTAATGCTTATTAAATTTTAATGCTTCTTAGTTCTTATTAGTTTTAGTTCTTAATTCTTAATTAATTTTGTTCTTATTATTATTTTATTTTAATATTATTTTTTTATTTTAATTATTAATTATTGAATTTAATGAAATTCATTATTTTAATTAAATTAATTATAAATTAATATTTTATTAAATTATAATTTTATTAAATTATAAAAATTAAATATTAAATTAAATTCAATATTAAATTAAAAATGATTATCTGTTATTTGAAATTTATATTTTAAATAAATTTTATATATATTCTATTTATTAATTATTATTTATTAATAATTATTTATTATATATTTATTAAAATATAATTAATTAAATTTATTTATTAAATATTAAATTTAAATAAATATTATGTATTAAAATATAATAAATTTATAAAATATATTTATATTTGTTCATATTTATATAATATTTGTTTAATTTATATAATATTAGTATTTGTTTATATAATATTCACATTTAGTTCATATTTATATAATATTTACATTTATTTAATTAATGTTTATATAATTAATATTTATATAATATTATTTATTATATTTATAATTTATATAATATAAAATATTAAATAATATATATTAAATAATATATAATATAGTCTAAAATTAATAATATAATAATAAATAATAATATAAAATTAATATATAATAATAAATTAATATATAATAATATATAAAATATAAATTAATATATAAGTTGTATTAATATATATATAATTTTAAATTAAAAATTAATATATATAATTATAATATATATAATTTATAATTTAAAAGTTATTAATATTTTACCAATATTATTAATATTTTATCAAATTAATATTTTATCAATATTAATATATAGTTTAAAATAAACTAAATATATAAAACTAATATATAAAACTAATATATAATATTAAATTAATAATAAATATAATAATTAATAATAAATATATAATAAATAAATATATAATAATTAATAATAAATATATAATATAATAAATATATAATATAAAAATAAGAAATATATTATATAAATTTATATAATATAAATTCAAAATATAAATTCAATTTAATTTAATTAAAATTGAAATATAAAATTTAAATAAATAAATTAAATAAAATAAGATAAATAATTATAAACACAATCACAAACAAATAATATTAATATAATGTAATAGTTATATAGATTATATAGATATAGTTAGATTATATAGATATAGTAATAAATATATAGTTAGATATAGTAATAATAGTTAGATATAGTAATAAATATATAGTCAAATGTAATTGATGTCTAATATGATTTAATGCAAATATAATATATAATAATAAAATTGAATGTAAATATATTAATTTATAATAAATATAGAAAATCAATATAGAATAAAATATCTATGTAGTATCTATGTAATGTAGTAATAGAAGTGATCTCTATATCTTCCGAAAACCCATTTTTTGACTTTTACGACGAATCCCTTCTTGTATCGGATTAGTTAGAATCGCGAACTCATAAAAACTTCTTATTATTTTAGTTTTAGAAAGAAGATAAGAATGAAAACAGGATAAGAAAGAGTTTATTAAATGGAATTATCATACATATTCGTGTAGAAAGATAAATAAAATAGGGACACTTAATGTAGTTTTACATTTCTTGCACTTATTAATAATATTATTTTGCATTTATTAACTACTTATTTATTAACTACTTAATATTACTTATATTATAATATAATAGATAGACTACTTATCATAAGATATCTTTATAAGAAGTTCAAATATTAAATTGAGGCACCCATTCTATGACAGATTTCAACTTACCCTCTATTTTTGTGCCTTTAGTGGGCCTAGTATTTCCGGCAATTGCAATGGCTTCTTTATTTCTTTATGTCCAAAAAAATAAGATTGTCTAGCGGCGATGTATGGGATCAAATCTCATCAAGTTATTTCAATCAACACTGGATCATTATTTAGGTATCCATTTTTTTAGTGGAATGTGGTACGATATGTGGCTCCTTGCGAATACAAATGAAAGAAAGAGCCGTTTTGCGTGCGTATACATTATATCTGTATAAAAGCATGTATATGCAGGTATAGCTCTGGTCAAAGGGGGATCATCGAATATTTAAAGTGGAAAGTCAATATATCTAACCAATTACTTCTAATGGTTCACATCAAGTGCTAGTTGATGAGAGTTACCTCGGGAGCAGAAAAAGAAAAGTCAAATTCATTTGGTTTTTTCTCCCAATTCCAATCGAATGCAATTGGATCTAGTATAGTATGAACTGGCGATCAGAACATATATGGATAGAACTTATAACGGGGTCTCGAAAAACAAGTAATTTTTTCTGGGCCTGTATCCTTTTTTTAGGTTCACTAGGATTCTTAGTCGTTGGAACTTCCAGTTATCTTGGTAGGAATCTGATATCCGTATTTCCATATCAGCAAATATCTTTTTTTCCACAAGGGATTGTGATGTCTTTCTATGGAATTGCGGGTCTATTCATTAGCTCCTATTTGTGGTGCACAATTTTGTGGAATGTAGGTAGTGGTTATGATCGATTCGATAGAAAAGAAGGAATAGTGTGTATTTTTCGTTGGGGATTTCCTGGAAAAAATCGTCGTATCTTCCTTCGCTTTCTTATGAGCGATATTCAGTCAATCAGAATGGAGGTTAAAGAGGGCCTTTATACTCGCCGTGTCCTTTATATGGAAGTCAGGGGCCAGGGAACTATTCCCTTGACTCGTACTGATGATAATTTAACTCCACGAGAAATTGAACAAAAAGCTGCGGAATTAGCCTATTTCTCGCGCGTACCAATTGAAGTATTTTGAAATGAAATGGGGAATAAATACTTTCTCAGCATGAGGGAAGGAATTCAGCAATCCTCTTCTTCTTTTTTTAATACAACTAAAGTTTTTTCAGAATGCTCATTCGAGTAGAACATGTTAGATTCTATTTCTTTGTTCTGTTGATGTGGCGGTGACCCTTAGAATAAAGCAAAAGCAGGGGGACGTATATGGAACAAAACGACTAAACTATAATAAGAAGTCATTTTTCGTCTGCCCAAAATTTTTTATGTGTATGGAGTTCAACTCAATTCTTTCTTTCATACTAGTAACAAGTATAATAAGTATGGATTCATCACATATACCCAAAACGGACATTTCGAAATAGAGAATTCATCTTTTCTTTTTAGTTTAGGCCCAAATTCCATTTTAGAATTGATATATTAGATACAGATAGATCATATCTCATAAAATTTCTCTCTTTTGTCAACCAATCCTTCTTTTTATCTTTAATTTTGCTCCTTGAGAAACAAACGATTGGATCTCTCATAACCATCCAATTTATCTCTCGTTTTGTCACCTATTTCGGATTTCATCATCAATATTCTTCAGAAATATCTCCTCTTTTCTTTTCCTGAGGGTGAAACATTTCGAAATAATTACTTGGTCCCCGGTGGAGTTCTTTCGTCTCAAAATTTGAATAATATTCTTCAAGTGGTTTTTTGAGCATTCATCGAAAAGAACAAATAAGGATGCAATACAATTGGTTCTAGTTTGTTCAATTGAAATATCTGAATATTTGCTTATTTTTTTTTCATCCAAAACAGACCCTATCTTTATTCTATTTCTATATTTAATTTAGATCCAAGGACTAAATTAAATTTAGATCCAAGGACTAAATAAAGGACTAAATAATTATACAAAAATTGAGAATAGATCCATAGGTTCCATACCTTGTATAGAACTCATGCTTCAGAGAAATATCAGATAAGATAAAATTAACAAATAAAATGAAGCAGGTTTATTAACAATTCAAAAAAAAAAAAAAGAAAAGTGAAAAAAAAAAAAAGAAAGCGTTGATTTTCCTTCCATATCTTGCATCTATAGTATTTTTACCCTGGTGGGTCTCTCTCTCATTTAATAAATGTCTGGAACCTTGGGTTAATGATTGGTGGAATACCAGGCAATCCGAAACTTTCTTGAATGATATTCAAGAGAAGAACGTTCTAGAAAAATTCATAGAATTAGAACAACTATTTCTGTTGGACGAAATGATAAAGGAGTACCCTGAGACACATCTACAAAAGCTTCGTATAGGAATCCACAAAGAAACAATACAATTGGTCAAAATACATAATGAATATAATTTACATAGCATTTTGCATTTCTCGACAAATCTAATCTGTTTCGCTATTCTAAGTGGTTATTTTATTCTGAGTAATGAAAAACTTGTCATTCTTAATTCTTGGGTTCAGGAATTCTTATATAACTTAAGTGACACAATAAAAGCCTTTTCGATTCTTTTAGTCACTGATTTATGGATCGGATTCCACTCTCCACACGGTTGGGAACTAATGATTGGTTCGGTCTACAACGATTTTGGATTGGCACATAACGATCAAATTATATCCGGTCTTGTTTCCACTTTTCCAGTCATTCTAGATACAATTGTGAAATATTGGATTTTCCATTATTTAAATCGTGTATCTCCTTCACTTGTAGTCATTTATCATTCAATGAATGAATGAGAATGAAGAACTCATTTGATCTCCTGATATCAATCAAATCAGAATAGAATCTTTCTTCGTGTATAACGAAATTTAAATTTGACTTACTCTTTCTTTATACTTCTACCTGTTTATTCAAGGTATTCGTCCTATATTCCAGTACAATTATTCCAGTACAATGACAGACTCGTGGATAGGGAACTATACTAGCTACCTACCTAATTTATTGTAGAAATTCGGGGACCGATGATTGGACCATGCAAAATAGAAATACTTTTTCTTGGTTAAAGGAGCAGATGACTCGATTTATTTCTGTATCGATCGTGATATATGTAATAACTCAGACATCTATTTCAAATGCATATCCTATTTTTGCGCAGCAGGGTTATGAAAATCCACGAGAAGCAACTGGACGAATTGTGTGTGCCAATTGCCATTTAGCTAATAAGCCCGTGGATATTGAGATTCCGCAATCTGTGCTTCCTGATACTGTATTTGAAGCAGTTGTTAGAATCCCTTATGATACGCAACTGAAACAAGTTCTTGCTAATGGCAAAAGGGGGGGTTTGAATGTGGGGGCTGTTCTTATTTTACCCGAGGGATTCGAATTAGCCCCTCCCGATCGTATTTCCCCCGAGATGAAAGAAAAGATAGGTAATCTTTCTTTTCAGAGTTATCGTCCCACTAAAAGAAATATTCTTGTGGTAGGTCCCGTTCCTGGTCAGAAATATAGGGAAATCATCTTTCCTATTCTTTCTCCCGACCCTGCTACGAGGAAGGACGTTCACTTCTTAAAATATCCCATATACGTAGGCGGAAACAGAGGAAGGGGTCAGATTTATCCCGATGGGAGCAAGAGTAACAATACTGTCTATAATGCCACATCCGCAGGTATAGTAAGCAGAATAGTACGTAAAGAAAAGGGCGGATATGAAATAACCATAACTGATCCATCAGATGGACATCAAGTGGTTGATATTATACCTCCAGGACCGGAACTTCTTGTTTCAGAGGGTGAGTCTATCAAGCTTGATCAACTATTAACAAGTAATCCCAATGTGGGGGGGTTTGGTCAGGGAGATGCCGAGATAGTGCTTCAAGATCCGTTACGCGTTCAAGGTCTTTTGTTCTTCTTAGCATCTGTTATTCTAGCACAAATCTTTTTGGTTCTTAAAAAGAAACA